TGAGTAGGGGTGGTATAAGGATAGCGACAATGATTAGGGGGATGCCCAGGGCTTGTGGGATGGCAAATTGATCAAAAAAGCTTAGTGTCATGGTCAGGTCCAAGTTTCTGGGGGGTTTTGTTCATATTCTTTGGGAGTGGGCGAGTTTGGGAGTTTTGAGCGTAGTGTTTTGTTTAGTAGGGCGGTTATTAGTACTGTTCAGGTTAGTAGTAAGATTAAAAATCATGGTGAAGGGTTTAGTTGAGGCATTTCACTGAGGGAATATTATTTCCCTCTTTAGCTTAAAAGGCTAACGCTGGTAGAAGCTTCTCAGTGATGAGGATAGTAGTGTCATTGATCAGTTTTCAAAGTGTTGGAGGGGGACTGCTTCTACCACAATGGGCATAAAGCTGTGGTTAGATCCGCAGATTTCTGAGCATTGGCCGTAGAATAGTCCTGGGTGAGATGTAATGAATGTTGTTTGGTTTAGTCGACCCGGAATTGCATCTGTTTTGATGCCCAAGGCTGGGACTGCTCATGAGTGTAGGACGTCTTCAGCTGAGATGAGTATGCGGATGGGGGATTCTATTGGTACTACCATGCGGTTGTCTACTTCTAGGAGGCGGAATGAGCCTGGGGCAAGGTCCTGGGTTGGTACTATGTATGAGTCAAATGCTAGGTTTTCATAGTCTGTATATTCGTAGCTTCAGTATCATTGATGGCCTAGAGTTTTAATGGTGAGGTGGGGGTTGTTGACTTCATCCATTAGGTAGAGAATTCGTAGTGATGGGAGGGCGATTATGATGAGGATAATTGCTGGGAGGATTGTTCAGACTATTTCTACCTCTTGAGCGTCTATTGTGTTGGTGTGAGTTAATGATGTTGTAATTATAAGGGTAATGGTGTATAGTACGAGAGCGCTGATTAGAAATACAATTATTAGGGCGTGGTCATGGAAGTGTAAGAGTTCCTCTATGATTGGGGAGGCTGCATCTTGAAAACCTAGTTGGGAGGGGTGTGCCATTAAGGCCTATAGGGCTGGAGTCCTATGATTTAGCTCTGACAGGGCTATGTAATGGTTTTACTAAGGTCTTATGGGGAAAGAAGCATTGTGGTAATGTGGTTAGCTTGAAACTAATTGAGGGAGGTTCGATTCCTTCTTTTCTCGCATTTGTTTGTACGTAGGTGGGTTCTTCGTAGGTGTGGTATGGGGGAGGACATCCGTGCAGTCATTCTAGGTTAGTTGTTGTTAGTTCTGGAGAGAGAATTTCGCGTTTTGCTGCGAAGGCTTCTCAGATAATAAATATTATTATAATAACTGCAATTAGTGAAATTAGGGAGCCAATTGAGGAGGTTGTATTTCATAGAGTATAGGCGTCTGGGTAGTCCGAGTATCGCCGAGGTATTCCGGCTAGGCCTAGGAAATGTTGAGGGAAAAATGTCATGTTTACGCCAATAAATATGACTCCAAATTGGATTTTGGTTCATGTATGGTGTAGGGTGAATCCTGAGAATAGTGGAAATCAATGGACAAATCCGGCTATAATAGCGAATACGGCCCCTATTGATAGTACATAGTGGAAATGGGCTACCACGTAATATGTGTCATGTAATACAATGTCAAGTGACGAGTTGGCTAGGACGATTCCGGTTAGGCCTCCTACTGTAAATAAAAAAATAAAGCCAAGGGCCCATAGTATTGGGGCGTCTCATTTGATTATGCCTCCGTGGAGGGTGGCAAGTCAGCTGAATACTTTTACTCCGGTAGGGATAGCAATAATTATTGTGGCAGAGGTGAAGTAGGCTCGTGTATCTACGTCTATTCCGACTGTAAACATGTGATGGGCTCATACAATGAACCCTAGGAATCCAATTGATATTATGGCTCAGACTATGCCTATATATCCGAATGGTTCTTTTTTGCCGGCATAATAGGTGACAACGTGGGAAATTATTCCGAAGCCTGGTAGAATAAGGATGTATACTTCTGGGTGTCCAAAAAATCAAAATAGGTGTTGGTAAAGGACAGGGTCTCCTCCTCCTGCTGGGTCAAAGAATGAGGTGTTCAGGTTACGGTCTGTGAGCAGTATTGTAATGCCTGCTGCTAGAACGGGCAGGGAGAGAAGGAGCAGGATTGCAGTGATTAATACGGATCAGACAAACAGGGGGGTTTGGTATTGTGTTATTGTGGGGGGTTTTATGTTAATTGATGTTGTAATAAAATTAATTGCCCCTAGAATGGATGAAATTCCAGCTAAGTGGAGGGAAAAGATTGTTAGGTCTACCGAAGCGCCTGCGTGGGCTAGATTTCCTGCTAGTGGGGGGTATACGGTCCAACCCGTTCCGGCCCCAGCTTCAATGCCAGAGGCGGCCAGTAGGAGTAGGAAGGAGGGGGGTAGAAGTCAGAAGCTCATGTTGTTTATTCGTGGGAAGGCTATGTCTGGGGCCCCAATTATTAGAGGGAGTAACCAGTTTCCAAACCCTCCGATTATTACGGGTATTACTAGAAAGAAAATTATAACGAAGGCGTGGGCTGTTACAATAACATTGTAGATTTGGTCATCTCCAAGTAGAGCTCCGGGCTGGCTAAGCTCTGCTCGGATCAGCAGGCTTAAAGCAGTTCCGACCATGCCAGCTCAGGCACCAAAGATTAAGTACAGGGTGCCGATGTCTTTGTGGTTGGTTGAGAAAAATCAACGGGTGATTGACACAGGTAAAATGGCCGAGAGTTTAGGCGGTAGGCTGTAGTCCTATTTAGAAGGGTTTAATTCCTTTTTTTATCACAGCCCTGGGGTGTTACACGTCAAAATGCAAGTTTGAAGACGAGCCCTAAGAGGCTCCGGGGCTTCTCCCGTTTTAGGTAACGGGAGAAGCAGACAGAAGCCCGCTGGCTTGGGTGTTTAGCTGTTAACTAATTTTTTGTGGGATCAAGGCCCGCCTGTCTAGGGAGGCCTTAGCTTAATTAAAGTGTCTGAGTTGCATTCAGATGATGCGTTTTAGTGTTTCGCAGGTCTTGGCAGAAACTAGGAGGGTTGCACTCCTGTTTTGGACTTTGAAGGTCCTTGGTTTTGATTATCCTAAGTTTCTGTTATGCTAGTATTATTGGGGTTATGGGTAGTATTATTAATGAGAGGGGTAGGGTGAGGGCTAGTGGGGTTGTGGTTAAGGTAGGTTTAAATCGTCACTTGTGGTGGATGGTTGTTGTGTTTGGGGATAGTGTTATGGTAGTTGTGTAGGCGAGTCGTAGATAGAAGAATAGGCTTAGTAGGGCTGACAGGGCTAGGATTGTTGCTATTGTGATTAGGTTTTGTATGGTGAGTTCATTTAGAATAAGTCATTTTGGTATGAAGCCTGTTAAGGGTGGGAGTCCTCCTAGGGATAATAGTGTCAGTATTATTATAATTGTTAATGTGGGAGAAGTTGTTCAGATTGTTGTCGTGTCTTGGATAGTTTTTGTTTTTGAGATAATTAGTATGTAGAATATTGATGTTGTTATGGCCATGTAAATAATTAGGTTTAGAATCAGGATGTTTGTTAGTATGGGGGTAATTGCTGCTATTCATCCTAGGTGGGCGATTGATGAATAGGCTATGATTTTTCGGGTTTGGGTCTGGTTTAGTCCGGCTCATCCTCCTAGTAGTGTTGATAGTATGGCTGCTGTTAGGAGGATGGGGGTAGATAGGCTATTGGCTGTGATAAAGATTAGTGATATTGGGGCAAGTTTTTGTCATGTAGTGATGATGAGGGCTGTTTTTATTGTTGAGCCTTGGAGTACTTCTGGGAGTCAGAAATGTACTGGGGCAAGTCCTAGTTTAGTGATTAGGGCTATTGTTAGTAAAATAGTGGATGTGGGGCTTGTTAGCTGCGTAATGTCTCATGTTCCTGTCTGTCATGCGTTTACTGTGCTGGAAAATAGGAGTGTTGCGGATGCAGCGGCTTGTGTCAGGAAGTATTTTGTTGCGGCTTCTGTGGCTCGTGGGTGGTGTTGTTTTGAGATAATTGGGATAATGGCTAGGGTATTTATTTCTAGGCCGATTCAGGCTATCAGTCAGTGGTAGCTTGATGCAGTAATGATGGTGCCTGTTGCTAGGCTGGATAGTAGTATTGATGTTGTGATTGGGCTCATTAGTAGAGGAAGGATTTAAACCAACATGTTCGGGGTATGGGCCCGATAGCTTAATTAGCTGACTTTACTAGAAGGTAGTATAATGGAGTTCTGGAGATTTTGAGTCTTTAGGTGCAGGTTCGAGTCCTGTTCTTCTAGGAAATGAGGGGATTTTAACCTCTGTGATTTACTCTATCAAAGTAACCCTTAAAATTCGGGCACATTTCCTTGGGTTAATTGATTGGGGGTAGTGCAAATATTGAAATTGGAAGGGAGGTGTGTCATAGGCATAGTGCTAGTGTGAGGGGTAGGAATTGTTTTCATAGTAAATGTATTAGTTGGTCGTATCGGAATCGAGGGTAGGAGGCTCGTACTCACAGGAAGGTAATGGTCAGTAGGGTAGATTTTGTTATTAGGTTTATTGAGAATAGTTCTGGTTGTATTTGTCCTGGGCTTAGGAATAGGATTGAGGAGAGGGTATTTATTATTATAATGTTGGTGTATTCGGCTAGGAAGAATAGGGCGAATGGACCGGCTGCGTATTCTACATTGAAGCCGGAGACTAGTTCGGATTCTCCTTCTGTTAGGTCAAATGGGGCTCGGTTTGTTTCTGCTAGTGTGGACACGTACCATATTATGGCAAGAGGTCAGGATGAGAATAGTAGTCAGGCTGGTTCTTGTGTTGTGATTAGTGTTTTTAGTGAGAAGCCTCCTGATAAGATGACAATGGATAATAAAATGATTCCTAGGGTTACTTCGTAGGAGATGGTTTGTGCTACGGCACGTAGGGCCCCGATTAGGGCGTATTTTGAATTGGAGGCTCAGCCTGATAATAGGATTGAGTAGACTGCGGTGCTGGATATAGCTATTATAAATAGTAATCCTAGGTTTATGTCGGCTAGTGGTATAGGCATTGGTAGTGGGGCTCAGATGGAGAGTGCGATGAATAGGGCTAGGGCTGGGGTTAGGATAAATAGCGTAGGAGATGAAGAGGATGGGCGGATTGGTTCTTTGGTAAATAATTTAATGCCGTCTGCGATTGGTTGTAGAAGGCCGTAGGGTCCTACTACGTTTGGGCCTTTTCGTAGCTGTATATAGCCTAAGATTTTGCGTTCCAGTAGGGTTAAGAAGGCTACGGCTACTAGGATGGGGATGATGTATATTAGGGGATTAATGATGTAGCTGAGTAGGTTTGACATGGTTAAGGAGAAGATTTGAACTTCTGTACAAAGGGCTTAGGTCTTTTGCATAGCCTGGCTCTGCCACCCTAACTAGGCCCGATGTCTTCGGGGAGGTCTTGTTGTTTTTGAGGCTTGAGTAGAGTTCAGCCTTAATTGAGTAGGACGTGCTTTTGGTATGGGTCCCGCTTTCTTGGTCCTTTCGTACTGAAGAGAGCAACGTCATAGATAGAAACCGACCTGGATTGCTCCGGTCTGAACTCAGATCACGTAGGACTGTTAATCGTTGAACAAACGAACCTTTAATAGCGGCTGCACCATTTGGGTGTCCTGATCCAACATCGAGGTCGTAAACCTTCTTGTCGATATGGACTCTTGAAGAAGATGGCGCTGTTATCCCTGGGGTAACTTGGTTCGGTGGTCAGTAATACTGGGTCAGTTTTTGCTTTGGCGTGTCCGCCTTGGGTAGATTAATGTTCTGTTGCTCGGAGGTTTTGTTTTGCTCCGAAGTCGCCCCAACTTAAGACTACCAGCCATGGGGGGGGGGGTGAGGTTTGGTTTGGCTGGGGGGTCTGAAGCTCCACAGGGTCTTCTCGTCTTATGGTATTATGCCAGCTTTTGTACTGGCAGATCAGTTTCACTGATTAGTCCAAGGAGACAGGTTAATCCTCATTTAGCCGTTCATACTGGTCTCTATTTAGGAGACAAGTGATTGCGCTACCTTTGCACGGTTAGGATACCGCGGCCGTTTAATGTCTCACTGGGCAGGCGTTACCTTTAATACTTGTGTTGGCTAAAGGCTATGTTTTTGGTAAACAGTTGGGATTAGTATTTGCTGAGTTCCTTCTTGGGCTTTTAATCTTTCTTTTGAGCACTCCTGTGTTGGGTTAACAGTTTGTGAAATAGTTTGAGCAGGGGAGGGTTATTTTTGTTCTGTTAATTTTCAGTGGTTGTTCCATTGCTGTTTTACAGTTGTGCTGAGAGAAGTGTTTCTTGTTACTAGTTCTAGCAGGATTTCTTCTATGTTTTCATAGAATGGCCTGGTGGGGAAGTAGGAAGTTGGGTATATTATTGGTATTTTTAGTTGTTTGCTGTGACGCGATGTTTATTGGTGGCTGCTTTAGGGCCTACGGTTAGTGTGGGGGGAGTCTTTTTCTCTACTTCAGGTTGTTTCCTGTTTCAATTGGGCTGTACCCCAATTGAATAGCTTTTAGGCTTAGGGTTAAATTTGTTGTTTGAGTAAAAGCCTAAAGTTAAACTTAGGTTTATTTATCAGGCAACCAGCTATCAGCAAGTTCGGTAGGCTTTTCACCGCTACCATTAGGTCTTCCCACCCTTTTGCTACAGGGACGGGTTGGCTCTACGGGCTGCCTGATGGTAGCTCACTTGGTTTCGGGGATACAGGCTATGCGACGGCGTGCTTGTATGTTTCTTGCTGGACCATGATGCAAGAGGTACGAGGGTTGATCTCTGCTGTGTTGTACTTGTTTTTTCATTGTTTTTTCATGTTTCCCTTGCGGTACTGCTGTCTATAGCGCCAGATTTAATTTTTGATCGCCTCTACTTGTTTTGGCAAATGGTTTGTTTCAGTTGGGTTGGGTTTGGAGAAGGTGTTTGGGCTAGGTTTTGGGTGCAAAAAGGTTAGTTTGGTTACTAACGTTGTTCAATTGTAAGCTGAATGCTTTAGGTTAAGCTACTTTTTGTTTTGTCCAAGCGCACTTTCCAGTACGCTTACCATGTTACGACTTACCTCATCTTTTTGGTGTAATTTGTGTTATGTACGGGTTGTTTTTGGTTGAGGAGGGTGACGGGCGGTGTGTGCGCGCTCCAGAGCGAGTTTAAGGCAAGCTTTCTTGCTTGTCTTACTGTTAAATCCGCCTTCGAGCACCAAGTTTCATGGTGCTTTGCCGTGTGTTTTATGTTAAAAAATGTAGCCCATCTCTACCATTTTATTAGCTACACCTTGACCTGACGTATTAGTTGTTGTACTATTGTACTTACTTTTTAGCCCTCATGGGGTAAGTTGGCGACGGCGGTATATAGGCTGATATGGCAAAAAATGGTAAGGTTTATCGTGGATCATCGGTTATAGGACAGGCTCCTCTAAGTCGAGTATGGAGCACCGCCAAGTCCTTTGAGTTTCAAGCTTTTCGCTAGTAGTTCTCTGGCGAACACTGGTGTAGGGAAAGTGTCGTATTAACGTCTAAGCATAGTAGGGTATCTAATCCTAGTTTGTTTCTTAGTTTTCGTGAATCAAATATTTCTGGTGCCAAAAGGGTGGGCTTCTTTTGGTCTGCGTTTTACGGTTAGGCCATGGTTTGTCTTTTGGTGTTTAAAATTTATTCTAGTCACAATTTACGCCGATGTTTGCTATTTTGGGCCCCTCGTATAACCGCGGCGGCTGGCACGAAGTTGGCCGGCCCTTTATGATTATAACTAAGTCGAGCTTTGAAAGCTGGGAAAATATAGAGTCGCTCATTGCTTAATGTTTATCACTGCTGATTACCCGTGTGGGTGTGGCATTGCTAGGTGTTTTGGGCTGATGTGTTCGTGCCTGATACCTGCTCCGTTTATGCTGTTAAGGGCATTCTCACTGGTGTGCGGATGCTTGCATGTGTAATTTTAATCAAAAATAGCATTAAGTTTAGGACCAAAGCTTTATGTTTTTGGGGCTTTTTTGGTGGCCCATCGCGGCATTTTCAGTGCCGTGCTTTAGTAAATTAAGCTACAATAAC